TATCTAAGACCAATCTTGGCTATTCCTATCCATTAACTCCTTGAGACTAGACTTTTGTTTGGTTGGGTCTTTCAATCAACTTATTGAACCTTTTAAATATGTATTGAATATCATATATATCAATTAGTAATGCTCTTTTTGATTTTGAAAGAGAGGAAAAAGAGTATGAACAAAAAAAATCAAAAAGAAGAGAAAAGATAATTAAATTTTTTTATTTTATATATGATATAGATCCTTTTTATTCTTAAAATCTAGAAATATTCCTCAGCTATTTTCAATAGAAAATAAAAGAATATAGTTCCCGATACTTCGATGGATAAGTATCGATCATGATCTATACTATTAATGAATATGGATTCATAAATATTGATGTTGATCCATATCAATTAAGTTGTAGATATCAATGAATTTGTTGAATAGATACTCATACAAATGAATCATGTGCCAGGAACCAGATTTGAACTGGTGACACGAGGATTTTCAGTCCTCTGCTCTACCAGCTGAGCTATCCCGACTATTATTTTACTTATACATCTCCTCATTTTAGGAGATGACTTGGTTCTATGTCAATTAAAAAACGAAAAGATGTTCCTTTGTGCGTGTATCCTATATAACACCCGATTTGTGTTAATACAAAAAAAAGATATTTATAAAATAATATATCGAAAGAATAGGATAAATCGTTAAGGAGTCAAATGATCCTTTTTTGGGGATAGAGGGACTTGAACCCTCACGATTTCTAAAGTCGACGGATTTTCCTCTTACTATAAATTGCATTGGTGTCGCTATTGACACGTAGAACGGGACTCTATCTTTATTCTCGTTCGATTTCTCAGTTTTTTCAAAAGATTTATCAGACCTGGAGTAAATGATTTACTCAATGAATACTCGATTCTTTCTTCCATTTCGAATTGATTCCCAACAATTTGCATATATTCCTATAAATAGAAATTCAATTCGCGTCGTCATTAATAATTTGAGATAGTATTCAGTACATATACGTATGCATAGGTTTCTCTTGTCCCTTTATCGAGTTTCGATAGACGGGTTCCTTTACCAACGCAACGCGGCCAACTCCATTTGTTAGAACAGCTCCCATTGAGTCTCTGCACCTATCCTTTTTTATTCTCCCTTTCTGAACCGTTGTTCTTGGTTTTCGTAAAACAGGATTTGGCTCAGGATTGCCCATTTTTTATTCCAGGGTTTCTCTGAATTTGAAAGTTTTCACTTAGTAGGTTTCCATACCAAGGCTCAATCCAATTAAGTCCGTAGCGTCTACCAATTTCGCCATATCCCCTTTTTTCATGCTATGCCGAACTCGGTGCATTTATTAGAATTCAATAAGAATTGAATTCAATACTGATTTTGATTTCTATAGAAATCGAAACTCTATAATATAAAAATCAAAAAAGTGTTTCTTGCCTATCTCGCTTAATCTCTATCGGAGACCCATATTTTCGTCCAATCATAAATTATTTTATCATTTCTGTCTCTGCAATTCAATTGAAATTGATCCATATTATCATATATATATGCCTCTCTTACTCTCATTTTTTTGATGTAATTTTGAATACTTGAACGGTCGATTCTTTTTTTGTCTTTAGCTTCCACCTTTCTTTTCTGAATGACAACAGAAGAATGTCTCTGTCTCATTCATTAGGGTCTGGATTGCATTTATCTGTATTGCATCTTTCATTTCATTTTTCTTTTTATCCTTTCTTTAGAGTGGACCTTCTATAAAATAACTCAAAAAAACGAAAATAGAAATTTCATATTGATGAAATTGTATATTTAAGAAAATATGAAATATTAATCATTTCTAATAGCTATAACTAATCATGAATCATTTTATAAATTTCGAAATTAGTAAAGTAAAACCAAAATCCCATTTGAATTTGGAATTCAAAAATGAAAAAGAAAATCTTACTATTTATATTGTAATTAATAAGATTAACATATTCAGTATTGATAAACATCAAATTGATAAATAAGAATTCTATATCACTATATTAATGATATAGAATAATCGTTATTTTCTAGAATATTCAATGAATATGAATCCATATTCATTATGAATAGCTAATAATGAAATGAATAATGAATATTAAGAAAAAAAAATCTCTGGAGTTTCTTAAATTCCTATGCATGCACAATTTCTGCTATATTTGAGCCCGCTTAGCTCAGAGGTTAGAGCATCGCATTTGTAATGCGATGGTCATCGGTTCGATTCCGATAGCCGGCTTTTTTCTATTTGTTTTGATTTTTCACATGCTTGAGAATGTCTTTTTGAAATCAAAGATCAACGAACAAGGCTTTTTCCTCTTTTTACAAAGGTCACCGATCTATCATGTCCCATTTGAATTAGGGAAACCCAGGAAATTTTTTTTTCGGAAGAACAAATCCGGACCGGACCTTTTTTATTTTTTTTGATTTATATATATATCAATATATAAATCAAATTATTTATATACATCTAAATAAAGTGGTCCGAATATTCTAT